TATCTATGCAAATAGAATACTCCATTTATTTATATGGAGTGCTAAGTGCGGAGACGGGAATCGAACCCGTGACCTCAAGGTTATGAGCCTCGTGAGCTACCAAACTGCTCTACTCCGCTCTGGAGGGACAAAAACTGGTGGACAAAAAAGAAGTCTCTACCATGTCTAGACAAATAGAATAGTCTTTTTATACAGAATGGAGCGGGTAGCGGGAATCGAACCCGCATCGTTAGCTTGGAAGGCTAGGGGTTATAGTCGACGTTGGTTGATTATTTTTAACGTCTCTAATTCAAAACCGAACATGAAATTTTGATTTCATTCGGCTCCTTTATGGCTATTCTCACCACTTAACATCTATGTTAGCTTTTCTGTCTGAATGGAACCAAAGCTCTCCGCTTTCTAGATGATCCCTATAGAGTAGGAGATAGAAATTCTCCTAAATACCTATCTAATCTACTTATTTCGTTCTCTAATTTTATTCAAGGGATCCTGAGGAAAAGAGTTGGGTTTCCACCGAGCTGAAACAATATCCTGATGGTTCTAGTAAACCAAAACTATCGTTTTTTAGCTATTGGGCTTCCATTTCTTTTTTAACTAAAAGAAGATTTAGTTACGATTGGAAATACACTTTTTTGTATCTTCATCCATAGATCCTTTACTCATATTTATTCAATTGGAATACTTAATCCAATGTAAAATTATGCTTCGCGCCTCTGTACTCATAATTACATTTGTATTTTGCATGCAAATTTAATTAGTCTTTGGATACTAATCGCGAGAATTTATATTTTTCCTCAATATGCTATTGAGAGGAAAAGGATTAAACCCTTTATAAGAACTAAAGTTTTCATCGGAATATGAATATAAAAAAACTTAAGGATGCCTTAAGTATATCATTTCAAATTCAGTTATTAATAGAACGAATCACACTTTTACCACTAAACTATACCCGCTACATGTAAATTATGATACCAACACTACCCTTTGTCAAGGGTAGCCATTCGAGGAGGAAGCTAATCCCACCTACGGAGAAAAGTGAGCAGTTGGTACTTCAATCGCACGCCTTTAATTTAGGATTTAGATGGCCCCTCTCTTCTCTAGTCTGTAAAAGAAATCTCTTCTTATCCTGCCACTAGCGTATGAACCAAATGTACGCATTTCGATTAGGATCGTATTCTTTGTATTCTATAGTTTGATTATTCCTACAATATACACTAAGAGATATAGGTGACAGTACCCATCAATCTCTTTCTTCCTTTTCTTTTTTGTACTGTAGAATAATTTTTCTACTCCGCAGTACAAATTCAACTGCCCACTTTTTAGAATAAAATTGTTTCAATCTCGCACTAAAACAGATAAGAAGTATATCATTGAAAATTAATACAATACCCAGCCATATGGGTATATGAAGAGGGCTAATTCCTTTATACCCCCCCAATTAGAATTAAGGGAAATAAAACATAAATGGAGAAAGTTCTCATAATAAGATCAGCCAATAGAAGAAAAAAGTCCTAATTCTGCAGAACATTCTGAGCACGTGAGAAGTGAATAGGCTAAAGATAAAAAAAAACAAAGTCTACCATTTTTTTAACAGCAGTTCTTATCGCCCCTTTGGACTTTTTTTGTTTTGATTTTGAACCTCGCCATGAATAAACTTCTATATCTCAATATAGAAAATAAAATCTCTACATATATAGATATATATGTAGAGATTATGTGTATTAATATATACATATATTTTGTACATTATGCAGTACAGTAGATCTATAATAGGAAATGAAAGTGGCTAATTTTGGAATAAAAAGCCCTTTTAACTCAGTGGTAGAGTAATGCCATGGTAAGGCATAAGTCATCGGTTCAAATCCGATAAAGGGCTTTTCCCTTAGCGGTAGAGTAATGCCACGTCAAGACCGAAGTCATCGGTTCGAATCTGATACAGTACTTTTCTACTAAATTCATTCATTTTTTTCTATTTTTTTTTTTGAATCTATTCTTATTAGAATATCCTTTAAAACTAAAAGGAATTTCCCTAAAAAGCAGGGGATGATCCGTGAATTAACCTAACCATCAACTAAACAAAAAAAAAAATACTATGAAAGTATAATAGAAAAGTAGGAAAGACTCTTTGCTTTGATCTATTTATACGAGTATATTGACAATTACAAAAAACTGCTCATACTATCATTATAGTATAATGACAAGTGGTTTTATTTTTATATAGCACTATCGTCTAGTGATGCCCCTATCGTCTAGTGGTTCAGGACATCTCTCTTTCAAGGAGGCAGCGGGGATTCGACTTCCCCTGGGGGTAGGGAGTATTATAAAAAGAGGTTAATCATAGATTATCAAAAACCCTAGAATAAATTCTTCCTGGGTCGATGCCCGAGCGGTTAATGGGGACGGACTGTAAATTCGTTGACGATATGTCTACGCTGGTTCAAATCCAGCTCGGCCCAAAAATCTAGGGCTTCGTGAATATGAACGAAATCCCTTTTTTCTTCCATAAAACATAAAAAAAATATGATCCATAGAAATAAAGGATAAAGAAAAAAAAGGGGGGGAAATGGATTTCTAAGCCATATCTCTCTGATTCTTTTCTCACAAAGAAAACTTTTTTCTTATTGAAAGGTGGATTATCAGGGATAAAAAATCACGGCATACTAGTTATGCCACTGTCACTATACCCACATAGAGTACGACAGACGAATCTTTTTAGGGTTCTATTTAAGAATAGGTATGCCATACACCCCGCAGGGATTGTAGTTCAATTGGTTAGAGCACCGCCCTGTCAAGGCGGAAGCTGCGGGTTCGAGCCCCGTCAGTCCCGAACTAGGGTTCAATGAATGGAAAAATTCATCTTTCCTTTTTTCATTAAGAATTTCTCTGAAATCTGAAAAAGGGGGGGCAGTAGGCAAGATCAAATATCTATGGACAACCCTTACTTTACTTTTTTCATTTCGCAGCTCACATCTCAATAAAAAGAGAGCTGTATAGGAATCTTTTTTTTATGAATCTGCTCTCATCTTTAGACCCCAAAAGCAGATATTGACAGTAATCTAATAAAATAAAAACCAAGCAAACGCTCTTTTTCCCAAATTCAAATATTAGATCTTTTTTATTTAAGATCCATCTCATTTCTACTTCTACTGCTTATTTGGATCTCTATGTGACCCATAGAAAGTCGGTTATATAATACATACATACATAATTGTATGTATAACTATAAGAAATAAGAAAAAGGAAGGGAAATTGGATAAGAAAGATTCTTGGCTCTACATATATATATAGAAAAGCAAAAGTCGAAAAGGATGAAAAATAGAGGGGTTCCGAATCCAATCAAAAAACCTATTTTGGTCTTAGTATTGATAAGGGATCTTCCTATGTTATATTATTCCACTATCAACCATGAATTGATTTGATAGATCCTATATTCATAATATTGAATTGATTCAGTATTATCAGAATGCAAGTCCTCCCCTTGAATTTACAGGGATACCCCTTTTTCCTCTCCATGGGATTACATCCCGAGTTATTGTGAAAAAATAAAATAAAGAGGTTATGGAAGTAAATATTCTCGCATTTATTGCTACTGCATTGTTCATTCTAGTTCCTACTGCCTTTTTACTTATTATTTATGTAAAAACAGCCAGCCAAAATGATTAATTGGAATTCCAATTAATCATTGAAGAAATAAAAAAGGGATTAAAGAAAAAAAATCCAAGTCTTAAATGAAAGGATCTGGTTGGAATCCTAAAGTGTGGTAGAAAGAACTACATATAGTTTTTTCTACGACACTTTAGATTCTTTCTATTATATTATCTTGAATCTACATAGAATAGATTAGTCGATTGAAATAGTAATCTAATTCAACTTCTTTTTTCACTGCATCCACTTAATTTCAAGCAAGTCAAAATCAAAAAAATCGAAGACAATTCTTCATTGAAAGAATCCATGGAGAGGGAGAAAAATAATACGAGAATAGACTATAATAAAAGAAAAAAAGTAAATAAAAGGAAAAAACCTGCGAATTTTTCATACTTGAAAATGACGCGAGATGCTTAACGCGAGATCCTTCAAAAAAAAAAAAGAACAAAAAAATTTCTAAGAATAAGAAAAGACTATAAATGGAAAATGTGCGATATGTTGTGAATAGCTTGGTGTAAGAAAGTCTAATTTTCTTTTGGAAAGAATTTTATTTTTACTCGTCATTTCTAGTAGAAATTCTTAATTACTAGAATTGCTCTTTCTATTCTATTTCTTTTCTATTTCTTTCTATTTTTCTATTTCTATTATAGTAGAATGAAACATAGTAGAATAGAACGACTCCTTCTTAAAAGAGTTTTTTACAAGAGTAAAACAAAACTAAAGAAAGAGAGAAAAAATCAAGTTTGGCAAAATGATTAATACAAAATAAAATGATCAATTAAAGAAAAGAGTTGATACTACAATTCGACTACTCAATCAATTAGTAGTATCTCTAGAGTCCACTTCTCCCCCATACTACTAGTGAAAGAGAAAATGTAAAGACTACCATTAAAGCAGCCCAAGCAAGACTTACTATATCCATGTAAATTATGTCTCCTATTTCTATGAAGGAATTATTCTACTATTGATCAATAATCATAGTGGAATTAAGGGTACAGAGTCAAAATTATGCTCTAAGACTATGGATGAATCAGTTAAAGGAATTTACTCCTATCAAATTCTTATATGATTTCTGGTAGAATTGAAGAGTATTAAGTATAAATATGATACATATACCTTTTCCTTAAAAAAGAAAGAAATTAGATACCTACTTTACCCATGTTTATTTTTGACGTAAACCCTATTGCCCCACTTTCTCTTTTTCTATGAAAAAGTGAGGAGACCTTATCCACTCCACAACTCCGAAATTGATTTTTGATCAGCCTATTCAATCCGATTCTCAACAGAATCAGTAGCCTTTACTTTAGTGTATGTAGGTAGCATCAAATGTACGAAGTATATTGATATTTCTTCGCAAAGTCCCTTCTTCAATCTTAGATTGAAAAAAGACTTAGGACGCTTTGGAAGTTTGAAATTCCCGAATGAATTCCAATTAATAAAAGAATAAGGAAACGCTACCTCATCTCTGTTGGTAGTTCCCCATTTCGTTTGGGTCACTGCCGACAAAACAAAGCCTCGTTTGAGGATATAACTATGGTATGGATTCTCAAAATCCAGTATTGACAGACCTAGTTATTCTCTTGCTCCAACTTATGAGGGTACAAAATTTTTGAGTTTGATTAGTACTATAATCCTAAGTATTTTATTGATCAGGCGGCACCCAGATTTGAACTGGGGATAAAGGATTTGCAGTCCCCTGCCTTACCACTTGGCCATGCCGCCAAAAAATCCTATCTAAAATCGAGAAAAGAGCAAGTATTCATCCATATTTTCTTACTAACTTTTTTTTTTTCTATTCTATTGAGATGGCAAAGGAGAATTTTCTTTCTATTCTATTGAAATGGCAAAGGACTCAAAGTGGATTTCCAGTCACAGACTCCAAAATTCAGAACAAATTAGAACCATTAACTAGAATTTTTTTTTTTAATAGCAATAGCAGGAGTAAACGATTCTTAAATCGGTATTATCTCCTTTAATGGCATAATAAAATAGAATCAAAGTTTCCCTATATACAGGTTAGGGAAACTCCAGGTCCCAACAGCATTATTATCTATGGATCCCCCTTATGTACATATCCCTACGGGGAATCATGCTTTAATTTTTCATTGCATTAAATATCTTTAATAAAAAGAGGAAATTTGCTCTGATATAGATTATGGCCTGGCCTTCTTTTCTTGGCCCACACAAGTAAAATTATGATAAAAGAAAGGATATGTGAATAGGTGGATAACTAGATTAGCAAGTACTTCAAAAAAGTAAGTACTTTTTTTTAGGATTCTACAATGAAATCCTTTATTTTTCCGCAATTCTATTACTACGAAACAAAAAATAATCTTCCAATTCTTTTTGAAAATAAAACTAAGCGTACTATTCTAAATTCGAAATCGAACTAAAGTCAAACTTTCGAGTGCTTATAAATTATTATGGCTTTATTTCTTTCATAGAAAGGAGATAAAAGGAGAAATCTTTGCTATCCAATCTGATTAGAATATCATAAAGTTTAAGTGGCACAATTTTTTCTAGGACTTTTTTATCAATTCATTTTAATTCAATTTCTACCCCTGCGAAAGTCGAACTTTCATCAAAATTCTCTTTATTCATATGTATGAAATACATATATGAAATACGTATGTGGAGTTCCCTAGAATTTCATGTGATTCAGTAAACAGAATATAGATTCCATGATTGCTAGATTGATCCATAGGGATTGATAAAGAGTGAGCTGATAATGGAATTTTTCTTCGATAAATAGGAAACTTAAGATTAAGATGCTCCGGAATGGAAATGAGGGAATGTCCACAATACCCGGATTTAGTCAGATCCAATTCGAAGGGTTTTGTAGGTTCATTAATCAAGGCTTGGCAGAAGAACTTGAGAAGTTTCCAACAATTAAAGATCCAGATCACGAAATTGCATTTCAATTATTTGCGAAAGGATATCAATTGCTAGAACCTTCGATAAAAGAAAGGGATGCTGTGTATGAATCACTCACTTATTCTTCTGAATTATATGTATCTGCGAGATTAATTTTTGGTTTTGATGTGCAAAAGCAAACCATTTCTATTGGAAACATTCCTATAATGAATTCCTTAGGAACCTTTATAATAAATGGAATATACCGAATTGTGATCAATCAAATATTGCTAAGTCCTGGTATTTACTACCGCTCCGAATTAGACCATAAGGGGATTTCTATATACACCGGGACTATAATATCAGATTGGGGAGGAAGATCGGAATTAGCAATTGATAAAAAAGAAAGGATATGGGCTCGCGTGAGTAGAAAACAAAAGATATCTATTTTAGTTCTATCATCAGCTATGGGTTCGAATCTAAGAGAAATTTTAGATAATGTTTCCTACCCCGAAATTTTCTTGTCTTTCCCGAATGCTAAGGAGAAAAAGAGGATTGAATCAAAAGAAAAAGCTATTTTGGAGTTTTATCAACAATTTGCTTGTGTAGGCGGGGATCTGGTATTTTCGGAGTCCTTATGCGAGGAATTACAAAAGAAATTTTTTCAACAAAAATGTGAATTAGGAAGAGTTGGTCGACGAAATATGAATCGGAGACTGAATCTTAATATACCTCAGAACAATACATTCTTGTTACCACGAGATGTATTGGCCGCTACGGATCATTTGATTGGAATGAAATTTGGAACGGGTATACTTGACGATGACGATATGAATCACTTGAAAAATAAACGTATTCGCTCGGTTGCGGATCTGTTACAAGATCAATTCGGACTGGCTCTTGGCCGTTTACAACATGCGGTTCAAAAGACTATCCGTAGAGTATTCATACGTCAATCGAAACCGACTCCACAAACTTTGGTAACTCCAACTTCAACTTCGATTTTATTAATAACTACTTATGAGACCTTTTTTGGCACATACCCCTTATCTCAAGTTTTTGACCAAACTAATCCATTGACACAAACGGTTCATGGGCGAAAAGTGAGTTGTTTGGGTCCTGGAGGATTGACGGGGAGAACTGCAAGTTTTCGGAGCCGAGATATTCATCCGAGTCACTATGGGCGTATTTGTCCAATTGATACATCCGAAGGCATCAATGTTGGACTTACAGGGTCCTTAGCTATTCATGCGAAAATTGATCACTGGTGGGGATCTATAGAGAGTCCGTTTTATGAAATATCTGAGAAAGCAAAAGAAAAAAAAGACAGACAGGTGGTTTATTTATCACCAAATAGAGATGAATATTATATGATAGCAGCAGGAAATTCTTTGTCCTTGAATCAGGGTATTCAGGAAGAACAAGTTGTTCCAGCTAGATACCGTCAAGAATTCCTGACTATTGCATGGGAACAGATTCATGTTAGAAGTATTTTTCCTTTCCAATATTTTTCTATTGGAGGTTCTCTCATTCCTTTTATTGAGCATAATGATGCGAATCGGGCTTTAATGAGTTCGAATATGCAGCGCCAAGCAGTTCCACTTTCTCGGTCCGAGAAGTGCATTGTTGGAACTGGATTGGAACGCCAAACAGCTCTAGATTCGAGTGTTTCCATTATAGCCGAACGCGAGGGAAAGATAATTTCTAGTGATAGTCACAAGATCCTTTTATCAAGTAGTGGGAAGATTATAAGTATTCCTTTAGTTGCCCATCGGCGCTCTAACAAAAATACTTGTATGCACCAAAAACCTCGGGTTCCGCAGGGTAAATCCATTAAAAAAGGGCAAATTTTAGCGGAGGGAGCAGCTACAGTTGGTGGAGAACTCGCTTTAGGAAAAAACGTTTTAGTAGCTTATATGCCGTGGGAGGGTTACAATTTTGAAGACGCGGTACTAATTAGCGAACGTTTGGTATATGAGGATATTTATACTTCTTTTCACATCCGAAAATATGAAATTCAGACGGATACGACAAGCCAAGGCTCCGCTGAAAAAATAACTAAAGAAATACCACATCTAGAAGAACATTTACTCCGCAATTTGGACAGAAATGGAGTTGTGAGGTTGGGATCCTGGGTAGAAACAGGTGATATTTTAGTAGGTAAATTAACGCCTCAGATAGCGAGCGAATCCTCGTATATCGCGGAAGCTGGATTATTACGGGCCATTTTTGGTCTTGAGGTATCCACTTCAAAAGAAACTTCTCTCAAACTACCTATAGGTGGAAGAGGGCGCGTTATCGATGTGAAATGGATCCAGAGGGACCCCCTCGACATAATGGTTCGTGTATATATTTTACAGAAACGTGAAATCAAAGTTGGAGATAAAGTAGCAGGAAGACACGGGAATAAGGGGATCATTTCCAAAATTTTGCCTAGGCAAGATATGCCCTATTTGCAAGATGGAACACCTGTTGATATGGTCTTCAATCCCCTAGGGGTACCCTCACGAATGAATGTGGGACAAATATTTGAAAGCTCACTCGGATTAGCAGGGGATCTGCTAAAGAAACATTATAGAATAGCACCCTTTGATGAGAGATATGAGCAAGAGGCTTCAAGAAAACTTGTGTTTTCGGAATTATATGAAGCCAGTAAACAAACAAAAAATCCATGGGTATTTGAACCCGAGTACCCGGGAAAAAGCAGAATATTTGATGGAAGAACAGGAGATCCCTTCGAACAACCTGTTCTAATAGGCAAGTCCTATATTTTAAAATTAATTCATCAAGTTGATGAGAAAATCCATGGACGTTCTACTGGGCCCTACTCACTTGTTACCCAACAACCCGTTAGAGGAAGAGCCAAACAAGGGGGACAACGAGTAGGAGAAATGGAAGTTTGGGCTTTAGAAGGATTTGGTGTTGCTCATATTTTACAAGAGATACTTACTTATAAATCTGATCATCTTATAGCTCGCCAAGAAATACTTAATGCTACGATCTGGGGAAAAAGAGTGCCTAATCATGAGGATCCTCCAGAATCTTTTCGAGTGCTCGTTCGAGAACTACGATCTTTGGCTCTAGAACTGAACCATTTCCTTGTATCTGAGAAGAACTTTCAGGTTAATAGGGAGGATGTTTGATCAGAATAAATATAAATTCTTTTCTTATTTCTATTTTATGATTGACCAATATAAACATAAACAACTTCAAATTGGACTCGTTTCCCCTCAACAAATAAAGGCTTGGGCTAACAAAATCCTACCTAATGGGGAAGTCGTTGGCGAAGTCACAAGACCCTCCACTTTTCATTATAAAACCGATAAACCAGAAAAAGATGGATTGTTTTGCGAAAGAATCTTTGGACCCATAAAAAGCGGAATTTGTGCTTGTGGGAATTCTCGAGCGAGCGTAGCTGAAAACGAAGACGAAAGATTTTGTCAAAAATGCGGGGTCGAATTTGTTGATTCTCGGATACGAAGATATCAAATGGGATACATCAAACTGGCATGTCCAGTGACTCATGTGTGGTATTTGAAAGGACTTCCTAGTTATATCGCGAATCTTTTAGATAAACCTCTTAAGAAATTGGAAGGCCTAGTATACGGCGATTTCTCTTTTGCTAGGCCCAGCGCTAAAAAACCTACTTTCTTACGATTACGAGGTTTATTCGAAGATGAAATTGCATCCTGTAACCACAGCATTTCTCCCTTTTTTTCTACCCCAGGCTTTGCAACATTTCGAAATCGGGAAATTGCGACAGGAGCAGGTGCTATTAGAGAACAATTAGCGGATTTAGATTTGCGAATTATTATAGAGAATTCCTTGGTTGAATGGAAGGAATTAGAAGACGAGGGGTATAGTGGAGATGAATGGGAAGATAGAAAAAGACGAATAAGAAAAGTTTTTTTAATTAGACGAATGCAATTGGCAAAACATTTTATTCAAACAAATGTAGAACCCGAATGGATGGTTTTGTGCTTATTACCGGTTCTTCCTCCCGAATTGAGACCCATTGTTTATAGGTCTGGGGATAAAGTAGTGACTTCGGATATTAATGAACTTTATAAGAGAGTTATCCGTCGGAACAACAACCTTGCCTATCTATTAAAAAGAAGTGAATTAGCGCCAGCAGATTTAGTAATGTGCCAGGAAAAATTGGTACAAGAAGCCGTAGATACACTTCTTGATAGTGGGTCTCGCGGGCAACCGACGAGGGATGGTCACAATAAAGTATACAAGTCACTTTCAGATGTAATTGAGGGTAAAGAGGGGAGGTTTCGCGAGACTCTGCTTGGGAAACGGGTGGATTACTCGGGGCGTTCTGTCATTGTTGTGGGTCCTTCGCTTTCATTACATCAATGTGGATTACCTCTAGAAATAGCAATAAAGCTTTTTCAGCTATTTGTAATTCGCGATTTAATCACGAAACGTGCTACTTCTAATGTAAGGATTGCTAAAAGGAAAATTTGGGAAAAAGAGCCCATTGTATGGGAAATACTCCAAGAAGTTATGCGGGGGCATCCTGTACTGTTGAACAGAGCACCTACCCTGCATAGATTAGGCATACAGGCCTTCCAACCCACTTTAGTAGAGGGGCGTACTATTTGTTTACATCCATTAGTATGTAAGGGTTTCAATGCGGACTTTGATGGGGATCAAATGGCTGTTCATCTACCTTTATCCTTGGAAGCTCAAGCAGAAGCCCGTTTACTTATGTTTTCTCATATGAATCTCCTGTCTCCCGCTATTGGAGATCCTATTTGCGTGCCAACCCAAGACATGCTTATCGGACTTTATGTATTAACGATTGGAAATCGTCGAGGTATTTGTGCAAATAGATATAATAGTTGCAGAAACTATCCAAATAAAAAAGTAAACTACAATAATAATAATAATTATACGAAAGATAAAGAACCCCATTTTTCTAGTTCCTATGATGCACTGGGAGCTTATAGACAGAAACGAATCGGTTTAAACAGTCCCTTGTGGCTCCGATGGAAACTAGATCAACGCGTCATTGGATCAAGAGAAGTTCCGATTGAAGTTCAATATGAATCTTTTGGGACTTATCATGAGATTTATGCCCACTATCTAATAGTCGGAAATAGAAAAAAAGAAACCCGTTCTATATACATTCGAACCACTCTTGGTCATATTTCTTTTTATAGAGAAATAGAGGAAGCCATACAAGGATTTAGTCGGGCCTATTCATACACTATCTAAATCTAAACAAGGAAGTTAGATTCGGTGATGCCCCTTTCGGGGGGCATTCCGATTTCGCTAGTACCATCTTTTTTGCCACGCAAATTCAGATTGAGATTGAGGAAAGGGGGTAAATTAAGTTTTCGAATCACTGACTCAGGCCTATTGTCGAATCCTACTCAGCAATTGTCGAATCCTACTCAGTCAAAAAAGGGGGTACTTATGTATGGCGGAACGGGCTAACCTGGTCTTTCATAATAAAGAGATAGACGGAACTGCTATGAAACGACTTATTAGCAGATTAATAGATCATTTCGGAATGGGATATACATCCCATATACTGGATCAAATAAAGTCTCTGGGCTTCCATCAAGCTACTACTACATCGATTTCTTTAGGAATCGAGGATCTTTTAACAATACCCTCTAAAGGATGGTTAGTCCAAGATGCGGAACAACAGAGTTTTCTTTTGGAGAAACACTATTATTATGGGGCTGTACACGCAGTAGAAAAATTACGCCAATCCGTTGAAATATGGTATGCTACAAGTGAATATTTGAAACAAGAAATGAATTCGAATTTTCGGATAACGGATCCTTCTAATCCAGTCTATCTAATGTCTTTTTCAGGAGCCAGAGGAAATGCATCTCAGGTACACCAATTAGTAGGGATGAGAGGGTTAATGGCGGATCCTCAAGGACAAATGATTGATTTACCTATTCAAAGCAATTTACGCGAGGGACTTTCTTTGACAGAATATATAATTTCCTGCTATGGAGCCCGCAAAGGGGTTGTAGATACTGCTGTACGAACAGCGGATGCTGGATATCTTACACGCAGACTTGTTGAAGTAGTTCAACATATTATTGTGCGTAGAAGAGATTGTGGTACTATCCGAAGTTTTTCTGTGAGTCCTCAAAATGGGATGACAGAAAAACTTTTTGCCCAAACACTAATAGGTCGTGTATTAGCAGACGATATGTATATCGGTTCACGATGCATTGCTGCTCGAAATCAAGATATTGGAATTGGATTAGTCAATCGATTCATAACTGCCTTTCGAGCACAACCGTTTCGGGTACAACCAATATATATTAGAACCCCTTTTACTTGCCGGAGCACATCTTGGATCTGTCAATTATGTTATGGGCGGAGTCCCACTCATGGCGATCTGGTCGAATTGGGAGAAGCTGTAGGTATTATTGCGGGTCAATCAATTGGGGAGCCTGGAACTCAACTAACATTAAGAACTTTTCATACTGGTGGAGTATTCACAGGGGGTACTGCCGACCTTGTACGATCCCCCTCGAATGGAAAAATTCAATTCAATGAGGATTTGGTTCACCCCACACGTACCCGTCATGGGCAGCCTGCTTTTCTATGCTATATAGACTTGCGTGTAACTATTCAGAGTCAGGATATTCTACATAGTGTGAATATTCCGTTAAAAAGCCTGATTCTAGTGCAAAATGATCAATATGTAGAATCCGAACAAGTAATTGCGGAGATTCGTGCCGGAACATCCACTTTGCATTTTAAAGAAAAGGTACAAAAGCATATTTATTCCGAATCAGACGGGGAAATGCACTGGAGTACTGATGTTTACCATGCGCCCGAATATCAATATGGTAATCTTCGTCGATTATCAAAAACAAGCCATTTATGGATATTGTCAGTAAGTATGTACAGATCCAGTATAGCATCCTTTTCCCTGCACAAGGATCAAGATCAAATGAATACTTATTCTTTTTCTCTTGATGGAAGATATATCTTTGACCTCTCAATGGCTAATGATCAAGTAAGCCATAGACTGTTGGATACTTTTGGTAAAAAAGATAAGGAAATTCTGGATTATTTAACGCCAGATCGAATCATGTCCAACAATCATTGGAATTTTGTCTATCCTTCTATTCTTCAAGATAATTCGGATTTGTTGGCGAAAAAGCGAAGAAATAGGTTCGTCATTCCATTACAATATCATCACGAACAAGAAAAAGAGCTAATATCCTGTTTGGGGATTTCGATTGAAATACCCTTTATGGGTGTTTTACGTAGAAATACTATTTTTGCTTATTTTGACGATCCAGGATACAGAAAAGATAAAAGAGGTTCAGGAATTGTTAAATTTCGATATAGGACCCTAGAGGAAGAATATAGGACCCTAGAGGAAGAATATCGGACCCTAGAGGAAGAATATCGGACCCGAGAGGAAGAGTATAGGACTCTAGAGGAACACTCAGAGGAAGAATATGAGAGCACAGAGAACGAATATAGGACTCTAGAAGATGAATATAGGACTCTAGAAGACGAATATGAAACCCTAGAAGATGAATACGGGATCCTAGAGGCCAAATATAGGAATCTAGAGAAAGACTCAGAAGAAGAATATGGGAACCCGGAGAACGAATATAAAACTCGAGAGAACGAATATGGAACTCTAGAGGAAGAAGAATATGGGAGCCGTGAAGATGGCTCAGAGAACGAATATGGGGCTTTAGAAGAAGACTCAGAGGAAGACTCAGAGGACGAATATGGAAGCCCAGAGGAAGATTCTATCTTAAAAAAAGAGGGTTTTATTGAGCATCGAGGAACAAAAGAATTTAGTCTAAAATACCAAAAAGAACTAGATCGGTTTTTTTTCATTCTTCAAGAGCTGCATATCTTGCCGAGATCCTCATCCCTAAAGGTACTTGACAATAGTATTATTGGAATGGATACACAACTCACAAAAAATACAAGAAGTCGACTAGGTGGATTGGTCCGAGTTAAGAGAAAAAAAAGCCATACGGAACTCAAAATCTTTTCCGGAAATATTTATTTTCCTGAAGAGGCAGATAAGATATTAGGCGCCAGTTTGATACCACCAGAAAGAGAAAAAAAAGATTCTAAGGACTCAAAAAAAACAAAAAATTGGGTTTATGTTCAACGGAAAAAAATTCTCAAAAGTAAGGAAAAGTATTTTGTTTCAGTTCGACCTGCAGTCGCATATGAAATGGACGAAGGGACAAATCTAGCAAGACTTTTCCCGCAAGATCTCCTGCAAGAAGAGGATAATCTCCAACTTCGACTTGTCAATTTTATTTCTCATGAAAATAGCAAGTTAACTCAAAGAATTTATAACACGAATAGTCAATTCGTTCGAACTTGCTTGGTAGTGAATTGGGAACAAGAAGAAAAAGAGGGGGCTCGTGCTTCCCTTGTTGAGTTAAGAACAAATGATCTGATTCGCGATTTCCTAAGAATTGAGTTAGTCAAGTCCACTATTTCATATACAAGAAGAAGGTATGATAGGACAAGTGCAGGACCGATTCCCAATAATAGGTTAGATCGCAACAATACCAATTCCTTTTATTCCAAGGCGAAGATTCAATCACTTAGCCAACATCAAGAAGCTATTGGCACCTTGTTGAATCGAAATAAAGAATACCCATCTTTGATGATTTTGTCGGCATCCAACTGTTCTCGAATTGGTTTATTCAAGAATTCAAAATATCCCAATGCGGTAAAAGAATCGAATCCTAGAATTTTTATTCGAGATATTTTTGGGCTCTTAGGCGCTATTGTCCCTAGTATATCGAATTTTTCTTCATCTTACTATTTATTAACACATAATCAGATCTTGTTAGAAAAATATGTGTTCCTTGACAATTTGAAACAAACCTTCCAAGTACTTCAAGGGCTTAAATACTCTTTAATAGATGAAAATAAAAGGATGTCGAATTTCGACAGTAACACCATGTTAGATCCATTCCATTTGAATTGGCACTTTCTCCATCATGACTTGTGGGAGGAGAAATTGGCAATAATTCACCTTGGACAATTTATTTGCGAAAATGTATGTCTATTTAAATCGCACATAAAAAAATCTGGGCAAATTTTCATTGTTAATATGGACTCCTTTGTTATAAGAGCAGCCAAGCCTTATTTGGCCACTATAGGAGCAACTGTTCATGGTCATTATGGAAAAATCCTTTACAAAGGAGATAGGTTAGTTACCTTTATATATGAAAAATCGAGATCTAGTGATATAACGCAAGGTCTTCCAAAAGTAGAACAAATATTCGAAGCGCGTTCAATTGATTCACTATCGCCGAATCTCGAAAGGAGAATTGAGGATTGGAATGAGCGTATACCAAGAATTCTTGGGGTTCCCTGGGGATTCTTGATTGGAGCTGAGCTAACCATCGCCCAAAGTCGTATCTCTTTGGTTAATAAGATCCAAAAGGTTTATCGATCCCAAGGGGTACAGATCCATAATAGACATATAGAGATTATTATACGCCAAGTAACATCAAAAGTACGCGTTTCCGAAGATGGAATGTCTAATGTTTTTTTACCTGGGGAATTAATAGGACTATTGCGAGCGGAACGAGCAGCGCGAGCTTTGGATGAATCGATCTATTATCGGGCAATCTTATTGGGAATAACAAGGGCTTCCCTGAATACCCAAAGTTTCATATCTGAAGCAAGTTTTCAAGAAACTGCTCGAGTTTTAGCAAAAGCTGCCCTACGAGGTCGTATTGATTGGTTGAAAGGCCTGAAAGAAAACGTAGTTCTGGGGGGAATTATACCAGTTGGTACCGGATTTCAAAAATTTGTCCATCGTTTTCAACAAGACAAGAACCTTTATTTCGAAATTCAAAAAAAAAATCTATTCACGTCGGAAATGAGAGATATTTTGTTTCTCCATACAGAATTAGTTTCTGCAGATTCTGACGTAACAAACAATTTCTATGAGACATCAGAACCCCCATTTACTGCCATTTATACGATTTAAGGATATATAAAACATATAAAGCAAATTTTTTTACTTTAATTGAAACTAGACTTTTGACCTTAGAATGTTAACAGGTCTTATTTTAGATTTTGTATTTTCATATTTTACTAAATAAAAGAAGTCAGTTAATTTATTAAAACTGTGTTTATATCATGTATCAATGGCCAATTCTGAGTAGAAGGTTCCATCGGAACAATTATTATTTATTTCAAGATATTTCGGCTCTTTCTTAATCTTCAAAAAGAAATCAATTCTGTAAATGCTAAGACGAAAAAAACAAAAAAAAAAAAGAAGTGTGGAAAAATGACAAGAAGATATTGGAACATCCATTTGAAAGAGATGATAGAAGCGGGAGTTCATTTTGGTCATGGTATTAAGAAATGGAATCCTAAAATGGCCCCTTACATCTCGGCAAAGCGTAAAGGTACTCATATTACAAATCTCGCTAGAACGGCTCGTTTTTTATCAGAAGCTTGTGATTTAGTTTTTGATGCAGCAAGTCAGGGAAAAAGCTTCTTAATTGTTGGTACCAAAAAAAGAGCAGCGGATTTAGTAGCATCAGCTGCAATAAGGTCTCGTTGTCATTATGTTAATAAAAAGTGGTTCAGTGGTATGTTAACGAATTGGTCAATTACCAAAACTAGACTTTCGCAATTTAGAGACTTAAGAGCGGAAGAAAAGATGGGAAAATTCCACCATCTCCCAAAAAGAGATGTGGCAATCTTAAAGAGAAAATTATCTACCTTGCAAAGATATCTCGGCGGGATTAAATATATGACGAGGTTGCCTGACATTGTGATCGTCCTTGATCAGCAAAAAGAGTATATAGCTCTTCGGGAATGCGCCATTTTGGGGATTCCTACTATTTCTTTAGTCGATACAAATTGTGATCCAGATCTCGCGAATATTTCGATTCCTGCCAACGATGACACTATGACTTCAATTCGATTGATTCTTAACAAATTAGTATTTGCAATTTGTGAGGGACGTTCTCTCTATATAAGAAATCATTGATTAAGATTAAGAAGAATAGTGAATTCTTAAGCAACTACGTAGATTTATGGGATCAGTTACTATTTTTTTTGTTTTGCATAGATAAAAGAATGGGAATATTGATATATATTAGAGGGTATTGATATATATTATCATTTGATGTGATTTCTTGGTATCCTAAATATAAGATTAATACTTCAAGTTGCTGAGTTGAGAAAGAGATGGTTGAATCAAAAGAATTCCTTTTTTGAAGTTCAATTTTTATCAGAGGACAATATGAATATTACACCATGTTCCATTAAAACACTCAAAGGGTTGTATGATATATCAGGCGTAGAAGTAGGCCAACACTTCTATTGGCAAATAGGAGGTTTCCAAATTCATGCCCAAGTACTCATCACTTCTTGGGTCGTAATTACTATCTTGCTGGGTTCAGTTATCATAGCTATTCGGAATCCACAAACTATCCCAACCGACGGTCAGAATTTCTTCGAATATGTCCTTGAGTTTATTCGAGATTTGAGCAAAACTCAGATTGGAGAAGAATATGGTCCCTGGGTTCCCTTTATTGGAACTATGTTCCTTTTTATTTTTGTTTCGAATTGGTCGGGTGCTCTTTTACCTTGGAAAATTATAGAGTTACCCCATGGGGAATTAGCAGCGCCCACGAATGATATAAATACTACTGTTGCTTTAGCTTTACTCACATCAGCGGCATATTTTTATGCGGGTCTTAGCAAAAAAGGATTGAGTTATTTCGAGAAATATATTAAACCAACCCCAATCCTTTTACCAATTAACATCCTAGAAGATTTCACAAAACCATTATCGCTTAGTTTTCGACTTTTCGGAAATATATTGGCGGATGAATTAGTTGTTGTTGTTCTTGTTTCTTTAGTCCCCTTAGTAGTCCCTATACCGGTCATGTTTCTTGGATTATTTACAAGCGGTATTCAAGCTCTTATTTTTGCAACGTTAGCCGCAGCCTATATAGGTGAATCCATGGAAGGTCATCATTGAATTGACTAATTTTGAAATAGTCTTTTTTTTAGCTTAGCCCAATTCATGCATGGTTGCAGATAATCCTCCTGGTTAGAAAACTCACTAGTTCAAAATGCGTATGAATATATAACCTAGAGTTGTAGGAGAGAGAATAGACTATATTACGGAATTGTTAAATTATATATGCAGGGGGTGGGGGCGAAATCCGGTTAGATCTATATTCTTAATGTCTATAAGACAGTCATCTTTTCTGCGGCTTTCTAAGGAATTTTTTTTGAATAGGATTCCCTAGAAAATAAGAAAATATGCAAATAAAATAGAAGAAACAAATGTATATAGGATTTTATTTATTTCTAAGTTAGATTAGATTCATTATTTAATCCGATATATAGAATTATAGAATTCCAGAATTGGATTGCATATCCAGTTCTATGCAGCATATTGTTATCAATTGTATATCTTGATTGGATTTGGATTAGTTCGATTTCAATAGAGGTTCTTCCTATATTTCGTCTTTTATTATGGATTAGATAAAGGGAAAAAAAGGGAACTCAAGGATGTCGAAGAGTAAAAAAAGATGGAATGAAAGGGCGGTTGGTTGGAAAGAAAGAGAAATAGAATAATGAAAAGCATATGGATTTACACAAACCTCTAATGATTAGAAACTAAAAACGAGATCTCGAAGTAGTTCGGACGATTTAGATTATCATTTCACTTTGTACTTTTTAGTTACTTCTACCCAATATAGCTTAGGAGTGAAAAGTAATAATTTCTTGGTTGATTGTATCCTTAACCATTTCTTTTTTTTTTGACACGAGGAACTCACCATGAATCCACTAATTGCTGCTGCTTCCGTTATTGCTGCTGGATTGGCTGTAGGGCTTGCTTCTATTGGGCCTGGAGTTGGTCAAGGTACTGCTGCAGGACAAGCTGTAGAGGGTATTGCGAGACAGCCAGAAGCAGAAGGGAAAATACGAGGTACTTTATTGCTTAGTCTAGCTTTTATGGAAGCTTTAACAATTTATGGACTGGTTGTGGCACTAGCGCTTTTATTTGCAAACCCTTTTGTTTAATCCTAAAAAAGAAAATAAGTCTTTTAGATTAGATACTTTTTTCTTTTTTTATTTGCTTCTGTAATTCCAAGTATATCAATACTTTTATTTATTATATTATTCCAGGAATTTTTTATTTATCGGGACAGACAATACCCCGGGAAGGGTTGATTTGAGCATGATCAATTTATATGCTCGCCCTCTTCCTTCCCGTCCTTAGTTTAGGATAGTGGAAAGTCTTTTTCTTTTTATTTTATTTTAGGAATTTTGGGAACATTTTAACAAAAGAGATCTTTCAAAAGGAGATCTTTCACAGGTCAAACGAGACCTAAGACTTAATCTAAAAGAAATTATTAGATTGAATCTATTTGCATTAAAAAAATTGCATTAAAAAAACCGATAAAAAAAGGGCGAGCGAAGTAAGTGATCAAAAACTTTCTTCTTTGTTCGTCCTATCTATAAGAGGAGAGCAT